TAAATTCGGTCGTTGTGGTCGGACTCTATTATGGATTTCTGACCCCATTCTCCATGGGGCCCTCTTATCTCTTTCTTTTCCGAGCTCGGGTTATAGAAAAGGGAACCGAAAGGAAGGTATCCGCAACAACAGGTTTTATTACAGGACAGCTCATAACGATCGTATCGATCTATTATGCGCCTTTACATCTAGCATTGGGAAGACCTCATACAATAACTGTGCTAGCACTACCGTATCTTTTTTTTCATTTCTTTTTCCTTTGGCTCAATCACAAAAGCTTTGAATCTACTACCAGAAATTCACTGCGAAATTTTAGCATTCAATGCGTATTCTTGAATAATTTGATTTTTCAATTCCTCAACAATTTCATTTTACCAAGTGCAATGCTATTTAGATTAGTCAACATTTTTATGTTTCGATGCAACAACAAGATGTTATTTGTAACAAGTAATTTTGTTGGTTGGTTAATTGGTCACTTTTTTTTCATCAAATGGATTGGATTGCTATTAGCCTGGATACGGTACAATAAGTCTATTAGATCTAATAGACTTATTCGATCTAATAAATACCTTGTATCAGAATTGATAAATTCTAAAAGTCGAATCTTTACTATTTTGTTATTTAGTACCTGTATCTACTCTTTAGGTAGAATACCATCACCTATTTTAACTAAAAAACTGAAAGAAACCTCAAAAAGAGAGGAAAGTGAGGAAGAAATAGATATCGAAATGGAAAGTACTTCCGAAATGAAAGGAACTAAACAGGAACAAGAGGGATCTAATGAAAATGAAGAGGATCGTTCTTTTTCTCTTTTTTCCGAAGAAAAGGGAGATCTGGATAAAATTTACGAAATAGAAGAAATTCAAGTGAATGAAAAGGATAAAATCAAAAATGAATTAGATTCTCACTTTAACTTTAAAGAGACATCTTATAAAAAAAAAACCGTTTATGAAACTTTTTATGTGGGTGGGAATCAAGAAAAAGAAAATTCGAAGTTAGAAATTTTGATAAATAAAAAAGATAAAGATTTCGTCTGGTTTGAAAGACCCTTTGTAAGTATTCTTTTCGACTATAAACGCTGGAATCGTCCACTTCGATATATAAAAAACGATTGGTTTGAAAATGCTGTAAGAAAGGAAATGTCACAATATTTTTTTTATATATGTCGAAGTGATGGAAAAGAAAGAATATCTTTCACCTATCCACCCAGTTTATCAACTTTTTTGGAAATGATAGAAAGAAAAATATCTCTATTCACAACAGAAAAAGGTTTTTCTAGTGAATTGTATAATCATTGGAATTCTAAGAATGAACAAAAAAAGAAAAACTTAAGTAACGAATTTAGAAATAGGGTCAAAACTTTAGATAAGAAATCTTTTTCTCCCAATACACTTGAAAAAAAGATTAGATTATGTAATGATGAAACTCAAAAAGAATACTTATCTAAAATATATGATCCTTTTTTAAGTGGTCCTTATCGTGGAAGAATCCACAATTTTCTTTCACCTTCAAGTATAACTGAAACTTCCCTAAACAATTTAATAGATATAATTTGGATAAATAAAATTCATCTTTTCCTTATTATTCCTAGTAATCGAAATTTTGAACCCCAAATAACTCCGTTTAATCAAAAATCCTTGTCAACAGAAATTTGTTATTTCTTGAACTTAATTAATGAATTCGTTAGAAAATCAACATTAAGTTTCAATTTTAAGGGACCCTCTTTAGTCCCGGATTATAAAGACGAAAAAGTGGATTTAAAAGATCAAATAAAATTTTTTAGAATTTTATTCGGCGCAATTCTAACGGATCTCAACAATAAAACAATTCTAAAAAATTTTACGGGAATAAAAGAAATAAGTAAACAAGTTCCTCAATGGTCATACAAATTAATCGACTATTTTGAACAACAAGAAACAGCAAAAGAAGAAAACCCGGCAAAGGAACATCAGATTCGTTCACGAAGGGGCAAACGGGTAGTGATTTTTACTGATAATGAACAAAATATTAATATTTCTAATAATCCCAAAGATAAAGATCCGGCCAATTCTGATAAAAAAAATGAAGTGGCTGTGATACGCTATTCACAACAACCGGACTTTCGTCGAGAAATAATAAAAGGTTCCGTACGAGCACAAAGGCGCAAAACTGTTATTTGGCAATTTTTTCAAGCAAATGTGCATTCCCCCCCTTTTTTAGACAGAATAGCGAACCCCCCCCTTTTTTCTTTTGATATTTTCGAACCGATCAAGTTTTTTTTTCTAAATTGGGTGTATAAAAACACAGACCGCGCGATTTCGGATTATACTTTTCCAGAGAAAAAGACAAAAGAACGTGAGAAAAAGGAAGACGAAAAAAGAGAGGAAAAAGTCCGGGTAGAAATAGCCGAAGCCTGGGATAGCATTATTTTTGCTCAAGTAATAAGAGGTTGTCTTTTAGTAACTCAATCAAATATTCGAAAATATATCCTATTACCTTTATTAATAATAGCTAAAAATATTATTCGTATGCTATTATTTCAATTTCCAGAGTGGTCCGAGGATTTTAAAGATTGGAATAGAGAAATGCATGTTAAATGCACTTATAATGCAGTTCCACTATCAGAAACGGAATTTCCACAAAAATGGTTAACAGACGGTATTCAAATAAAGATTCTATTTCCTTTTCGTTTAAAACCCTGGCATAGATCTAAACAAAAACTCTCTCATAAAGATCCAATGAAAAAGAAAGAGAAAAAAAATGATTTTTGTTTTTTAACTGTTGGGGGAATGGAAGCTGAATTGCCTTTTGGTTTTCCCCGAAGACGACTTTCACTTTTTGAACCTGTTTTTAAAAAACTTGACAAAAAAGTTCGAAAATTACAAAAAAAAAGTTTTCTGGTTCTAACAGTTTTAAAAGAAAAAACAAATTTAGAAATTACAAATAAAATTTTTAAATCAAAAAAAAAATCAAGTTTCTTTTTTGGATTTAAAAAAGTATATCAATTGAATGAAACTAAAAACGAAAAAGATTTGATAAGGAATAATATGACAATTTCAACTCCAATTCGATCTATGAATTGGCCAAATTATTCACAGACAGAAAAAAACACGAAAGATCTGATGATTCCAAGAAACCCAACCATAAATCAAATCCAAAAAATTACAAAAGAAAGGGACAAAAAATTGAAAACCCCCGAGAAAAATATTAGTCCTAAAAAAAGAACTTATAATACTACAAAATTAAAATCATCAAAAAGAATTTCTCAAATATTAAAAGGGAGAAATGCTCGATTAATTCGTAAATCACATTTTTTTATCAAAATTTGGATTGAAAAAACATACATAAATTTTTTGTTAGGTATCATTAATATTCCGAGGATCAATGCACAGTTTTTTCTTGAATCAAAAAGAAAAATTTGTAACAAATACATTTGCAATAATGAAGAAAGTAAGAAAAGAATTGGTAAAACAAGCCCCCCAAAAATTCACTTTATTTCAATTATAAAAAAGTCACTTAATATTAATAATAGAAATCTTTTTAATAAAAATTCACAGAATTTTTGTGACGTATCTTCCTTATCACAAGCGTATCTATTTTACAAATTATCACAAACTCGCGTTAGTCACTTATATAAGTTAAGATCTGTACTTCAATATCACGTAGCACCCCCTTTTCTTAAAAATGAAATAAAACATTTTTTTGGAAACCAAGGGTTATTTCATTATGAATTAAAAGATAAAAGTGTTAGAAACTCTGGAACGAATCAATGGAAAAACTGGTTAAAGGGTCATTATCAATATAAATACCATTTATCAGAGATTCGTTGGTCTATGTTAATACCACAAAAATGGCGAAAAAGAATTAATCAACATCGCACGATTCAAAAGCAAGATTTAAACAAATTGAATTTATATAAAAAAGACCAATTAAGTCATTACGAAAAAACCTATTTTTTAAAGGCGGAAGCATTACGCGCACAACAAAAAAAGAATATAAAAAAGGATTATAGATATAATCTTTTATCATATAAATCTATTTTTTGTGGAGGTAAGAAAGAGTCCTATATTTATGAAGAAGAAGCGCCATTAAAAAAAAATAATAAGCATGCGGTTTCTTATAATTACAACATGACCAAAAACCCACCTTTTGATATGTTGATAGGTCTCTCTATCAAAAATTATCTAACAGAAGATGATATTATTGATATGGAAAACAGCTTGGATAGAAAATTTTTTGATTGGAGAATTCTACATTTTTGTCTTAGAAAAAAGGTCGGCATTCGGTCCTGGATCAAGAACGGAACCAAACATAAAAAAAAATTAAAACTCGGACTAATAAATATCAAATTATTGATAAAATGGACAACAAGGATCTTTTTTTTCTTACACTTCATCAAGGACAAGAACGCAACTCATCCAATTCAAAAAAAAAACTTTTTGATTGGATGGGAATGAATGAAGAAATACTCAATCGTCCCATATATAAGTTGGAACTTTGGTTTTTTTCCAAATTTGTGACACTTTACAATGCATATAAGATAAAACCATGGGTGATACCAACTCAATTACTTCTTTTAAATTTGAATAGAAATGAAAATGTTATTGGAAATAAAAAAGCCAATCGAAAGAAAAATAGCGATCGTTTTTTATCTAATGAAAAAAAACCTATTGAATTAGAGAATCAAAACTACCAAGAAAAGAAATTTGAGGACGGAGTAGATCTTGGATCAGTTCTTGCAAATCAAGAAAGACGGGTTAAAGAAGATTATCCGAAATTAGGATTCGGCATGAAAAAACATAGAAAGAAAAAGCAATCCAAAAGTAATACAGAAGCGGAACTGGATTTCTTGCTAAAAAAGTTTTTACGTTTCCAATTTAAATGGGATTATTCTTTAAATCACAAAATAATCAATAATATCAAAGCATATTGTCTCTTGCTTAGACTGACAAATTTTCGAGAAATTTTTATATCTTCTCTTCAAAAAGGTGAAATGAGTCTGGATATTCTAAGGAATCATAAGAATTTCACTCTTATGAAAAAGGGACTATTTATTATCGAACCTGTTCGTCTATCGGTAAGAAATGATGGGCAATTTATTTTATATCAAAGCATATCTATTTTTTTGGTTCATAAGAGCAAACAAGAAATTAATCAAAGATACAGAGAAAAAGGCTATTTTGATAAAACAAATTTTAGTGAATCTATTGAAAGTCATCAACGTATAATTGGACATAGAAACAAAAATGATTATGATTTACTTGTTCCCGAAAACATTTTATCTGCGAAACGCCGTAAAGAATTAAGAATTCTAATTTTGTTCAATTCAAAAAATAGAAATGATAGTCATATAAATACAGCCATTTCAAATGGAAATAATATAAAAAATTGTGATCATTTTTTGAATAAAAACAAACATTTTAATAGAAAAAAACTAATTAAATTAAAGTTTTTTCTTTGGCCTAATTATCGATTAGAAGATTTAGCTTGTATGAATCGCCATTGGTTTGATACCAATAATGCTAGTCGGTTCAGTATGGTAAGGATACATATATATCCATGATTGATAATTTTGTAAGGATATATTTCATATATATTCTATTCTTTTTTTTATTCCATAGCATGGATTATTTAGTATACGAAAACAAGGATACCTGTCTTGTTTTCCTTTCAATATTCCATTCGGATACATGAAACTCAATCACGTATCAATTAGATCTAAAACAAAATACCATCCTTTTTTTCTATCTTTAATCGAATAAAAAAAAATTGAATTGATTAATGAAAAATTCGATTTGACAAAAGACAAAATTAGAAATTGTTAAAGAAGTCGATAAACAAGTAAAGATTTTTTTGTATACACAATACAAATAACCTGTAAATTTTATTGTATTATTTCTTATTATTGATCAAAAAAATAGCTTAATTAAAATAAGAAAGGAGAAGGATTTCGTTTTATGGCAAAAAAGTCATTCATCTCAGTTATCTCCCAAGAAGAAAAAAAAGAAAATACAGGATCGGTTGAATTTCAAATAGTAAGTTTCACTAATAAAATACGAATACTTACTTCCCATTTGAAATTACATAGAAAAGACTTTTTATCTCAGAGGGGTTTACGAAAAATTCTAGGCAAACGCCAACGTCTGTTGTCTTATTTGGCAAAGAAAAATAGAATACGTTATAAAGAATTAATTAGACAGTTGGATATTCGGGAGTCAAAAACTCGTTAATTTGAAGAGTCTTTGAATTATTTGATTTATTAGATCTTGAATTTTGATGAGCTTCTTTTCGTTTTCAGTCATTCCTGGAAGAATGAATTGAGGAAACCCCTATGAATGTACGAGCTACAAGAAAAGACTTTATGATAGTCAATATGGGCCCCCACCACCCATCAATGCACGGTGTTCTTCGACTCATCATTACTCTCGACGGTGAGGATGTTATTGATTGTGAACCAATATTGGGTTATTTACACCGAGGAATGGAAAAAATTGCGGAAAACCGAACAATTATACAATATTTGCCTTATGTAACCCGTTGGGATTATTTAGCTACTATGTTCGCAGAAGCAATAACAGTAAATGGTCCAGAACTGTTAGGAAATATTCAAGTACCGAAAAGAGCCAGTTATATCAGAGTCATTATGTTAGAGTTAAGTCGTATAGCTTCTCATCTGTTATGGCTTGGCCCTTTTATGGCGGATATTGGTGCACAGACCCCTTTCTTCTATATTTTTAGAGAAAGAGAGCTAGTATATGATTTATTCGAAGCTGCCACTGGTATGAGAATGATGCATAATTTTTTTCGTATCGGAGGAGTAGCTGCTGATCTACCTCATGGTTGGATAGATAAATGTTTGGATTTCTGCGATTATTTTTTAAGAGGAGTTGCTGAATATCAAAAACTTATTTTGCGAAATCCTATTTTTTTAGAACGAGTTGAAGGAATAGGTATTGTTGGTGTAGAGGAAGCGATAAATTGGGGTTTGTCGGGACCAATGCTACGAGCTTCCGGAGTACAATGGGATCTTCGTAAAGTCGATCATTATGAGTGTTACGACGAATTTGATTGGGACATCCAGTGGCAAAAAGAAGGGGATTCATTAGCTCGTTATTTAGTCCGAATTGGTGAAATGACAGAATCCATAAAAATTATTCAGCAGGCTTTGGAAGGAATTCCGGGAGGGCCTTATGAGAATTTAGAAACCCGCAGCTTTGATAGAGAAAAGGATCCAGAATGGAACGATTTTGAATATCGATTTATTAGTAAAAAAACTTCTCCTACTTTTGAATTGCCAAAACAAGAACTTTATGTAAGAGTTGAAGCACCAAAGGGAGAATTGGGAATTTTTCTGATAGGAGATCAAAGTGGTTTTCCTTGGAGATGGAAAATTCGTCCACCAGGCTTTATCAATTTGCAAATTCTTCCTCAATTAGTTAAAAGGATGAAATTGGCTGATATTATGACAATACTAGGTAGCATAGATATCATTATGGGAGAGGTTGATCGTTGAAATGATAAGTTATACAACAAACGTAATTGATACAACAAAAGCGCAAGGTTTCAATTCTTTTTTGAGATTGGAATCCTTAAACCCAGTCTATGGAATTCTATGGATACTTGTCCCTATTTTGACTCTTGTATTGGGAATCACGGTAGGTATACTAGTAATTGTATGGTTAGAAAGAAAGATATCCGCAGGGATACAACAACGTATTGGACCTGAACATGCTGGGCCGTTGGGGGTTCTTCAAGCTCTAGCAGATGGGACAAAACTACTTTTCAAAGAGAATATTTTTCCATCTAGGGGGGATACTCGTTTATTCAGTATCGGACCATCTATAGCAGTGATATCAACCCTATTAAGCTATTCCGTTATTCCCTTTGGCTATCGCCTTGTTTTAGCCGATCTAAATATCGGTGTTTTTTTATGGGTTGCTATTTCAAGTATTGCTCCGATTGGGCTTCTTATGTCAGGATATGGATCAAATAATAAATATTCCTTTTTAGGTGGTCTACGAGCCGCTGCTCAATCAATTAGTTATGAAATACCATTAACTCTCTGTGTATTATCCATATGTCTACGTGCGATTCGTCGAAACAAAAATTTTCCTATTTATTTTTGTTTAAGAAAAAGGTGAAATGAATTGAATAGGTATCTTCATTTTTTGATTCATCATTTGGGTTGATGAACTAAATTAGATAGTTATATGAGTGAAAGAAAACTGCTTTAGAATCTGCAGTAAAAAAAAAAAGAGACTCATTTCCTATGTACAAGAGTAAAGCAGAAAAAAATATACGAAAACGAAAAAGATTTGCCCCAAGATTGGTTGATTTGTCATCCTGACTTGAAGCGGGCTCAAAAAAAAATCTTTGTATGTATTATCATAATGGTAAGAGGCGATTGCCGATTGCAAAAAAATGGGCGGCTGGTTAGGAATACCAAGGTACATAAAGGATTAGTAATAGAGATTTTTTAAATTATTAAAAATAGTAGTATAATATAATATAATAAAGAATAAAAAGGAATATTAATTGGGGCTTTAAGTTAGTAGAAATGACCTAGCAGTACTCCCCGTTATTCCGATCCAGAGCAGGGTCCCCCCACCCATTAAAGAAATAACTATCAAAAACGAAATAATCCTTTATTATTTTCCGCCCTTTTTTTTCAGAAAGAAGAATAGGAATCAAAAAAGAATTTAATTACAATAAATAAAAAAGAAATCCCGTTTTTTCTTTCTTTCCTATATCCATATTAATAGAGATAGAATGTATAGCATAATTGATGAACTAATGGAATATCGAATCCTTTTTGGTAATCGAAAGGGGATAGATTGAAATCTCTATGGGTATGTAAAGTCAAAATACTATTTATAATAAGGAATATTTTATTCAAGGGTTTAAGTTATTCCTCAAGAAAAAAATATGAAATTCTTAAAGGATAAGATTAATTCAGAAGTTTTTTTTAGTATTATAACAGACAGAATTTCATTGGTCGAATTTGGGAATGTCTAATATATTTGTATCCTATATATCCTACAAATATATTAGGATAAAAAATATGACCCAGTCCTTAGATTTATTTAAGACTTTCGAGGAGCCGTATGAGGTGCAAATTTCATGTACGGTTCTGGAATAGCGCTGGGAACAGTGATGTTATCACCGACTATAATTATCGAACAGTTTAAGTACAGTTGATATAGTTGAAACACAATCAAAATATGGTTTTTGGGGCTGGAATTTGTGGCGTCAACCTATAGGGTTTCTAATTTTTTTAATTTCTTCTCTAGCAGAATGCGAGAGATTACCCTTTGATTTACCAGAAGCAGAAGAAGAATTAGTAGCAGGTTATCAAACTGAATATTCGGGTATCAAATTTGGTTTATTTTATGTTGCTTCCTATCTAAACTTATTAATTTCTTCATTATTTGTAACAGTTCTTTACTTAGGCGGTTGGAATATATCTATTCCGTACCTATTTATTCCTAACCCTTTTGAAATAAATAAAGTAAGTGGAGTCTTTGGAACAACAATTGGTATCTTTATTACATTGATTAAAACTTATTTGTTTTTGTTCATTTCTATCGCAACAAGATGGACTTTACCTAGACTAAGAATGGACCAACTATTAAGTCTTGGATGGAAATTTCTTTTACCTATTTCTCTTGGTAATCTATTATTAACAACCTCTCCCCAACTTCTTTCACTATAAAGAAATCCTTTTTGATATTTTTGATATTGACGACTTGTATCAAACAAGAGAAAAAAAAAACAAACATCAAGTTTTTTATAGACATTTCCATATGCTTCCTATGGTAACCGGGTTCATGAATTATGGTCAACAAACGATACGAGCTGCAAGGTACATCGGGCAAAGTTTTATGATTTCCTTATCCCATGCAAATCGTTTACCCGCAACTATTCAATACCCCTATGAGAAATTAATCACATCGGAGCGTTTCCGGGGTCGAATCCATTTTGAATTTGATAAATGCATTGCTTGTGAAGTATGTGTTCGTATATGTCCTATAAATCTACCTGTTGTAGATTGGAAATTGGAAACTGACATTCGAAAGAAACGCTTGCTTAATTACAGTATTGATTTCGGAATTTGTATATTTTGTGGCAACTGTGTTGAGTATTGTCCAACAAATTGTTTATCAATGACTGAAGAATATGAGCTTTGCACTTATGATCGTCACGAATTGAATTATAATCAAATTGCTTTAGGTCGTTTACCACTGTCAATAATTGACGATTATACAATTCGAACAATTTTGAATTCACCTCAAAAAAAAAGGTAAAATGCCCCTTGATTCAAGATTGATTAAATAGGAACAATTAGGAGCCCATTATAAAAAATTTCTTCCTGGTCGGATCAAGAAGTTCATGAACAAAAGTCGATTTTTTATCTTTTATTTTACCTACAATGGATTTGCCTGGACCAATACATGATTTTCTTTTAGTTTTTCTGGGATTCGGTCTTATATTAGGGGGTCTAGGGGTAGTATTATTTACCAACTCAATATTTTCTGCTTTTTCATTGGGATTTATTTTTGTTTGTATATCTTTATTCTACATTTTATCAAATTCTCATTTTGTAGCTGCTGCACAGCTCCTTATTTATGTGGGAGCTATAAATGTTTTAATTCTATTTGCTGTGATGTTCATGAATGGTTCAGAATATTCCAAAGATTTTCATTTTTGGACTATTGGCGACAGGGTTACTTCCTTAGTTTGTACAAGTATTTTTTTTTTACTAATTACTATTATTTTAGATACATCATGGTACGGGATTATTTGGACTACAAGAGGAAATCAGATTATAGAGCAAGATTTGATAAGTAATGGTCAACAAATTGGAATTCATTTATCAAATGATTTTTTTCTTCCGTTTGAATTCATTTCAATAATTCTTTTAGTTGCTTTGATAGGTGCGATTGCTGTGGCTCGTCAGTAAAAAATTTTTAGAGTTGGTAAAAAAACTTTGGTCTATCTTATTACATTCATTTCTTTCGATTCTATTTGAATATTTTTCATGTATAAATTCCTTATTATCAAAATTTTTTGTTCTGGGCTTGCGCTATTCTTATTCTAGTTAATCCAATTGTTGATGTTGAACTGTTGTTCATATTAAAATAAATCAAAATTGATAAGGAGTTGTTCGATGATGCTCGAACATGTACTTGTTTTGAGTGCTTATTTATTTTCTATCGGTATCTATGGTTTAATTACGAGTCGAAATATGGTTAGAGCCCTTATGTGTCTTGAACTTATACTGAATGCAGTTAATATGAATTTCGTAACATTTTCCGATTTTTTTGATAGTCGTCAATTAAAAGGAAATATTTTCTCAATTTTTGTTATAGCTATCGCAGCCGCTGAAGCAGCTATTGGACCTGCTATTGTTTCGTCAATTTATCGTAATAGAAAATCTACCCGCATAAATCAATCGAATTTGTTGAATAAATAGTATTAATCATATAAAATTTATTATTTATCAATTCGAAATTGGCATGTATCAATATCATAATAAAATATCTATCATGTTTTCGAAAATGTAAGAAATTAAAGTTTTTTGGCTTTATCTCATGAAGCAATCCAGAATTGTTCTATTGAATTCTGTCAAATCATCGATTCGTCTGGTGTTTCAATTGAAATATATGATTCATTTAGAAATATACTAGATTGAAATTTTATGACGTTCAAAAAAATTAGAATCCAATGTCACATTCAGTAAAGATTTATGATACATGTATAGGGTGTACTCAATGTGTCCGAGCTTGCCCAACAGATGTATTAGAAATGATACCCTGGGACGGATGTAAAGCTAAGCAAATAGCCTCAGCTCCAAGAACAGAGGACTGTGTGGGTTGTAAGAGATGTGAATCTGCTTGTCCAACGGATTTTTTGAGCGTTCGAGTTTATTTATGGCATGAAACAACCCGAAGTATGGGTCTAGGTTATTGATACTTTCTAGAGCAATCCACTTGAATACATTTGATTTTTTGTTTACCGACAAAAACCCGTGCTCGAAAAGATATTATCTTTTCGAGCACGGGTTTTTCTGGTCCAAGTGTATCTTGTCTTTACCACGAATTCTTTTCCTTGGTTAACACTATTTGTAGTTTTACCGATATTCGCGGGTTCTTTCATTTTCTTTTTCCCTCAGAGAGGAAACAAAGTTATTAGATGGTATACCATCTGTATATGTATCTTAGAACTCCTTTTAATGACTTACGCATTTTCTTATTATTTCCAATTGGACGATCCATTAATCCAATTAACAGAAAATTATAAATGGATCCATTTTTTTGATTTTTACTGGAGATTAGGAATAGATGGGCTTTCTATAGGACCCGTTTTATTAACAGGGTTTATCACTACTTTAGCTACTTTAGCGGCTCGGCCAGTCACTCGGGATTCCCGATTATTCTATTTTCTGATGTTAGCAATGTATAGTGGTCAAATAGGATTATTTTCTTCTCAAGATCTTTTACTTTTTTTCATCATGTGGGAGTTAGAATTAATTCCTGTTTATCTACTTCTATCCATGTGGGGGGGCAAGAAACGTTTGTATTCAGCTACAAAATTTATTTTGTATACTGCAGGAAGTTCCGTTTTTTTATTAATGGGAGCTTTAGGTATCGCTTTATTTGGTTCTAATGAACCCACATTCAATTTTGAAACATTGGTTAATCAATCATATCCTTTGGCCTTAGAAATACTATTCTATATTGGATTTTTTATTGCTTTTGCTGTCAAATTACCGATTATACCTTTACATACATGGTTACCAGACACCCATGGAGAAGCGCATTACAGTACTTGTATGCTTCTAGCCGGAATCCTATTAAAAATGGGAGCCTATGGATTGATTCGAATCAACATGGAATTATTACCCCACGCCCATTCTCTATTTTCTTCCTGGTTGATAATAGTAGGTGCAATCCAAATAATCTACGCAGCCTCAACATCTTTTGGTCAACAAAATTTAAAAAAAAGAATAGCGTATTCCTCTGTATCTCATATGGGGTTCATACTTATAGGAATTTGTTCTATAAGTGATCTGGGACTGAATGGGGCCATTGTACAGATAATATCCCATGGATTTATTAGCGCTGCACTTTTTTTCTTAGCAGGAACAAGTTATGATAGAATACGTCTTGTTTATTTTGACGGAATGGGTGGAATGGCTACCTCGCTGCCAAAAATTTTTACGATGTTCAGTATATTATCACTAGCATCTCTTGCATTACCGGGTATGAGTGGTTTTTTTGCGGAACTGGTAGTATTTTTTGGAATAATTACCGGACAAAAATTCCTTTTAATACCAAAAATACTAGTTTCTGTTATAATGGCTGTTGGAATGATATTAACTCCTATTTATTTATTATCTATGTTACGACAGATGTTCTATGGATACAAGTTGTTTAACGTCCCAAACTGTTCTTTTTTTGATTCTGGACCGCGGGAGTTATTTGTTTCGATCTCTATGCTTTTGCCTGTAATAGCTGTTGGCATTTATCCAGATTTCGTTTTCTCATTATCAGTTGACAAGGTCGAAGCGATTCTATCTAATTATTTTTATAGGTAGTTTAAAAAACAAATGAAAAGGAAATTCTAGTATTTTGCATTTTTCAAAATCGCCCTACACTCAAAAAACTCAAAAAAAGAATTCTAAGCGGATATGTTTGGCTTTTTTGAGAACTTTTTGAATCACTCCATTCAAAAAGTTCTCAACGGTTTACCTGAAGTTTCTTATATCTTATATATGTATATGCTACCCTATGGTTATATTTGGCAAACCTCTTTATTTTCACTTCCAATTAGATGGAAATGGAAATGAACCATAACTGTGGAGTCCTATTCCTAATAAATTAACTCCAAAATAGCATATCCAAATTATAAGAAAGCCGCTAGAGGCAACAATTGCGGAATTTAAACCTCCCAAAAACTTATTTGTTCGAATATGAAAAAAAATCCCGAATACGATCCACGTAATAAATGCCCAAGTCTCTTTTGGGTCCCAATTCCAATATGATCCCCATGCTTCATTAGCCCAGACGGCTCCTGAAAGAATACCTATTGTTAAAAAAACGAAACCTATACTAATAATACGATAACCCCAATAATCTAACTGTTGAATCAATTGAAACCTGTAATAGTTTCTAGACGAAATAAAATAAGTCTTTCTGAAAATTTTGTTTCTTTCCGTCATGTCTTGGATCTCACCAAAGGAAAAGCAATAATTTATTAAATTATTGCTTTTATCAACAATTCTTATGACCTTTCGAAATGTAATTACTAGAAGTGCTACTGATAGTAATGATCCACATAAAAGAGTTGCATAGCCCAATAGCATCATACTTACGTGCATCATTAACCACTGAGATTGGAGGGCAGGTACTAATATTTCAGATTGATGAATGTCAGTTAAAAGACCTGAAGTAACAAAACCTTGGGTAAAAAAAACACTTGGTGCGGTTATTGTGCTTAAATAATTTTTATGCTTTTTAAAATACGGAATCATATGAATAATAGAGAAACTCCACGAAAGAAAAATTAATGATTCATATAAATCACTTAACGGGAAATGTCCCGAATAAACCCAACGAGTAACTAATAACCCTGTTATACAGAAAAAGGTAATTAACATGCCTTTTTCTGACGAATTATACGGTCCTAAGAATTCGTCAACTAATAAAGTTATCAAATGAATTAGAATTACAACAGAAACGACTGAAAAAGATATATGAGTTAATATATGTTCTAAAGTCAAGAATATCATATGTAAAAATGGAAAAAGCTTCTTCGATTATACAGAATTAAAATCAGAAATTAAATTTATTATAAGACTTTTTGAATGCTTTTGAAAACGAAAAGATGTTATGCCGCTACTCGGACTCGAACCGAGATGCTCTAGCACTGCTTCCTAAGAGCAGCGTGTCTACCGATTTCACCATAGCGGCTTGCTCAAAATCATAATAACCCGTTTTTATTCAACCGTCGACCTTAACTTAAACTTAAAATCAATGCAATATTTGTTAGGAATGGTTCAAATTAATGAATAAAAATTCGTTTCTTAAACGAATTTCTTTTGGGCTCTTTTATGTTTCAAATTCTATAAATAAAAAAAGACAAAAATTATTAATATTTATTAATATCGTAATATTGTGGTTGTGACAAGAAAGTGGATGGGGAACAAATCCCCATCGCATAAATTCGAAAATAACAGTAGAACTTTGTTTCTTATCTTTATTCTTTTTTTGAAAACACAAAGTACTTCGAATTCAGTAGATAAAAAATTTTAGAGATATGAGAAAGGTAAAAAGTTCAATTTAATATTGATTAGTGATTAGTTCAAAATATTTAAAGAATGGAAATCTTTTTTTGATAAAATTTCTATTTTATACTTTAAATTTAGAATATTAAAATATAAATAATAACATAGTATATATAACTAATAAAGGGAGTCTATTCGAAATTTGAAAAAAAAAACTCTAAATGAAATTCGAAAATTAAATTAGACCCTTTCTAATGTCAAGTCAAGTTTCAATGTTTCCTTTTTGATTTTTTTATTTGTCGTACAAAAAGCCTTTTGAATTTCCAGTAGAAAGAGATTTGGCTAACGAAAGAGCTTTCAACACTGCCCCATATCCTTTTCTTTTCCAAATATGTTTTCGCATACGCTTTTTTGATATAGAAGTACGTTTCTTTGGAACTGCCATTCAATGAAATTTTTTATAATTGGATGTGAAAGACATCTATTGTTAAAAAATCTTTTTAAACAAGACTATCTGCTTTGCTTCTATTTCTCTTTCTATTTCTTTCTTTTTTTGTTATATATATTTCTACATGTAATAAAAGATATCAAAAAATTTAAGAAAATAAACTTTATGTATCCAAAAAATTTTTAATATATATATTTCTAGTAACTGGTTCAACTCGAAGAAAAAGTATCGAAGAAAAAGTATACCTAATTAAAATTGAATTTTCAAATTCGTCTGAAACTTTTAGAGAATTTGTTAAAAAATATATGATTTTCTATTTTAGAAAAAAAAACATCTTATGTAAAAAGTCTTTAGTAATTATTTACTTTGATGCTATGGAAGGGTAAATTTTCAAGTACCATAGTGCTTCCTAATCGGGGTAATAAAGTAGTTCCAAAAACACTAGTTAATGATTTTGAATACAAATTCTTCATTCAACAAGGATCCGGAAAAAACTATCTTTTTTATCATTCCTATCAAATAAAAAAAAATTGACTTTTGCCCTAATTTTTTATTCTTTTTCTATGTATAGAAATTTTTTTTAATCTACAATATATTGTTAAATTTAGAATTTTATTTAGAATAAGTATTTTTTTCACAAGTATTTCATAACTATCCATATTATTGGATAATTTGACCAATTCTAACTTAAATATGTGAAGTATTCGGGAAATTTTCCGAAAAAAATAGATTAAGAAAAAAAATCTATTTGGCTTTTCTTTGTATATTTTTATTCTTTATTAGTTTTTTTTATTGACTGACCCTTTATTAAAATTAAAAAGAGATAAGAGCGTATGAATCAGAAACAAGAAACAATTAATTCAAAATAACAAGAATTTTATTTTTTTATGGAACATACATATCAATATTCATGGATTATACCTTTAATTACGCTTCCGGTCCCTGTGTTAATAGGAACGGGACTCTTGCTTTTTCCAGTAGCAACAAAAAAACTTCGACGTATATGGGCTTTTCCGAGTATTTTCTTGTTAAGTATAGTTATGCTTTTTTCGACCCATCTATCTACTCAGGAACTAAATAGTAGTTCTATTTTTCAATATGTATGGTCTTGGGCTATTAATAACGATTTTTCTTTAGAATTCGGATATTTGATCGACCCACTTACTTCTATTTTATTACTATTAATTACTACTGTTGGAATTCTGGTTCTTATTTATAGTGACAATTATATGTCTCATGATCAAGGTTATTTGAGATTTTTTGCTTATATGACCTTTTTCAATACTTCAATGTTGGGATTAGTTACTAGTTCTAATTTGATACAAATTTATATTTTTTGGGAATTGGTTGGAATGTGTTCTTATCTATTAATCGGTTTTTGGTTTACACGGCCTATTGCAGCGAGTGCTTGTCAAAAAGCATTTGTAACTAATCGTGTAGGGGATTTTGGATTATTATTGGGAATTTTAGGTTTTTATTGGATAACGGGTAGTCTCGACTTTCGAGATTTGTTCGAAATATTTAATAACTTGATTTGTAATAATCCGAGTAATTCTTTATTTGTTACATTGTGTGCCTTCCTATTATTTTCTGGTGCAATTGCTAAATCGGCACAATTCCCCCTTCATGTATGGTTACCAGATGCCATGGAAGGACCCACTCCTATTTCGGCTTTGATCCATGCTGCTACTATGGTAGCAGCGGGAATTTTTCTTGTAGCTCGTCTTCTTCCTCTTTTCCTAATTATACCTTATATAATGAATCTAATAGTTTTGATCGGTATAATA